CAATGAAATCGACCTATTTCTTTTGAAATAAGCTGTTTTCATCTAATTTTTTTTTTTTTTTTTTTTTCTATAGTTTATTTTATGTAAATTAGATAAAATTTATAAATTTCGTTATTAATTATTTAAATAAATAAAATTAGTTATCGTATATTTATAAATATTTTGATATGTAGATAATAAAAAATTCCAATATAAAGATTTCCGAGAGGTAAAAGTACAACATATAAATATACAGCTAGATGAATAACAATTTTTTTCTCTAACACATATCTATATAAATGTTGTACTATAGATTATATTATATACTAATAAATTGATATAATTGTTATACATCTCTGAATTCGGGAAAATTTTTGATATAATTAATAGACATATATTAATTAATTAAATATTTATATACATATATATATATATTAATCTTAATAGGTATATCGTTAATTTATCTTTAACTAATAATTTTAAATTTTTAAATTATATAAAAATAAATAAAAGAATGAATATTTAATTGAAATTTTTATATTTTATAAATATTATAATTAAAAAAAAAAAAAAAAAAAATTTGGGTAAAAGTTATGAATAGATTAAATTCTTTTTATTATATATGATTATTTTATGTTATTTTTATTTAATTATTATTTCAAGCAATAATTTATTTTTTTTTGTTATTTATTAAATATTTTATTTTTAAATTAAATGTATTTAATTAAATTATTTTTTATTAATAAGATTGAACAAATTAATTTTTTTTGAAATAAGCTGTTTTCATCTAATTTTTTACAATGAAAAAAGATAAATTACTTAGGGGGTAATTATCTGCGATATCCCGAAGTACTAATGGGTTTTATTATTGTGGGAATTTATTTTATAAGTGGCTTGCTTTATGTTAGTTATTTATGTTGTATTTATTTAATTTTTTTAATTTTTAATTTATTGTTTTTAACTATTATTAAAGTTTTATTTTGGCTTTAAATTTTATTATTGATTTATTTTATATGTAAGTTTTTGCGAGTATTTTTATTTATTTTAATAATAGGTAAATTTTAATTATAGTCTCAGTAAATAGTTTTATTAATCAAGGAAACTTGGAAATAGTAATTTCATAGAGTATTGGCTAAATTTGTGCCAGCAGCCGCGGTTATACAAATAATGCGAATAAAATTTGTTCAGTGTGAGTTAAAATGTTATTTTAAAATAAAATTAAATTTATTAGGTGAAATTTTAAATTTAATTATTTTTAATTTTAGAGTTTTTGAAGCTTGTAAATTTTAGATATAAACTAGGATTAGATACCCTATTATTTAAAATGTAATTGTAGACGCTAAGGTAGTAGTAGTTATGTTCTTGAAACTTAAAAAATTTGGCGGTATTTTAGTCTATTCAGAGGAACCTGTCCTGTAATTGATAATCCACGATGAACCTTACTTAAGTTTGTTTTCAGTTTATATACCGTCGTTATCAGAATATTTTATTAGAATAATAATTTTCTATAATTTTAATAGGAATTTATATCAGATCAAGGTGTAGCTTATATTTAAGTAGAGATGGGTTACAATAAATATATTTAAATGGATCTAATTTTGAAATATTTTAGTGAAAGTGGATTTGATAGTAAAATTTTAAAGATTGTAAATTTGATTTTAGCTCTAGAATATGCACACATCGCCCGTCGCTCTTACTATTAAGGTAAGATAAGTCGTAACATAGTAGATGTACCGGAAGGTGTATCTAGAATGACAATTTAAAGCTTATTTAGTAAAGCATTTCATTTACATTGAAAAGATTTTTGTGCAAATCAATATAAATTGAACAATATTTATTTATTAATTTTTTTTTTTTTATAATTGAATTATTAAAAATAATTATATAAATTAGTGTTTTAGTAGTTTTTAATGAAAAAATAATAATAATAATAGTTAATTAGTATTGTGAAAGATTATTGAAATAATTTGAAAAATTTTTGTATAAAAAGAAAATTTAATTTATTGTACCTTGTGTATCAGGGTTTATCAAATAATTAATAATTATTTATTAATCTCGATTTTATAAGAGTTAATGATTTATGAAAGTTAATGTGTCAAAATTATTTTAAATAAATTATTAGAAATGAAATGTTATTCGTTTATGAAGGTATCTAGTTTTTTTAGAAATAAATTTAATTTACAAGTTTTTGATTTTTAGGTTATTTGTTTAATTTAAAAATTTAATAATTTGAATATCTTAAGGGATAAGCTTTAAGATAAAGTTTTAAAAATTGATAGTATTAATATTAAAATGTATGCTTAGAATTAGCAATCATTATAAAGTTTGTTATAAATTATTTATTCTTTATATTATTTATTATATTTTAATTTATTTATAAAAATGTTTTTATTAATAATATATAAAAAGCAATAATGATAGAATTAGTATATTTTTATGTTTAAATATTTTTATTTGACAAGTTTATATAAAGAACTCGGCAAATTTTTTACCCGCCTGTTTAACAAAAACATGTCTTTTTGAGTTATTTTTAAAGTCTGACCTGCCCACTGAAATTTTAAATGGCCGCAGTATTCTAACTGTGCAAAGGTAGCATAATCATTAGTCTTTTAATTGAAGGCTGGTATGAACGGTTGGACGAGGTATAAGCTGTTTCATATAAATTTATAGTAGAATTTTATATTTTAGTCAAAAAGCTAAAATTTTGTTAAAAGACGAGAAGACCCTATAAATCTTTATATTTTATTATATCTAAATTTTTTGGATTAAGTTTATTTTTATATGGTAAAATATTTTGTTGGGGTGATGTTAAAATTTAATGAACTTTTAATTTTTAAAAATCATTAATTTATGATTTATTGATCCATTAATAGTGATTATAAGATTAAGTTACTTTAGGGATAACAGCGTAATTTTTTTGGAGAGTTCATATCGATAAAAAAGTTTGCGACCTCGATGTTGGATTAAGATATAATTTTAGGTGTAGCCGCTTAAATGTTAAGTCTGTTCGACTTTTAAATTCTTACATGATCTGAGTTCAGACCGGCGTAAGCCAGGTTGGTTTCTATCTTTAATAAGTTATAATATCTTAGTACGAAAGGACCAGGTATTAGAATAATTATATTTTTAAATTAGAATGTTAATAATTTAAATAACTATTTTGGCAGATTAGTGCAATAAATATGTAATTTATATTATGTAATTTATATTACAAATAGTACTTGTTTTTTATAGAATCTATTTTATCAATTATTGGAAGTTTAATTTTAGTTATTTGTGTTTTAGTTAGCGTGGCTTTTTTAACTCTTTTAGAGCGTAAAGTATTAGGTTATATTCAAATTCGTAAGGGTCCTAATAAGGTTGGGTTAATAGGAATTCCCCAACCTTTTTGTGATGCGATTAAGTTATTTACAAAGGAACAAACTTATCCTCTTTTATCAAATTATATTTCTTATTATTTTTCTCCTATTTTTTCTTTATTTCTTTCTTTGATCGTTTGGTTATGTATTCCTTTATTTGTTAAGTTATTTTCTTTTAATCTAGGTTTATTATTTTTTTTATGTTGCACTAGTTTAGGGGTGTATACTGTTATGGTGGCTGGTTGATCATCTAATTCTAATTATGCTTTATTGGGAGGGTTGCGTGCTGTTGCTCAAACTATTTCTTATGAGGTGAGCATAGCCTTAGTGTTGCTATCTTTTGTTTTTTTGATTGGTAGTTATAATGTCTTGGATTTTTTTTACTATCAAAAAAGAATTTGATTTTTAGTAATTTTATTTCCTGTTAGTTTAGTTTGATTTTGTATTTGTTTGGCAGAAACTAATCGAACTCCATTTGATTTTGCTGAAGGGGAATCTGAATTAGTTTCTGGATTTAATGTTGAGTATAGAAGAGGGGGATTTGCTTTAATTTTTATAGCTGAGTATGCTAGAATTTTATTTATGAGAATGTTATTTTGTGTAATTTTTTTAGGTTGTGATTTATTTAATATTATTTTTTATGTTAAATTGACTTTTATTTCCTTTATATTTATTTGGGTTCGAGGTACTTTACCTCGATTTCGTTATGATAAATTAATGTATTTATCTTGAAAGAGATTTTTACCTTTTTCGTTAAATTTTTTGTTATTTATTGTTGGATTTAAGTTACTGTTGTTACATTATATGTGGTTAATATAAAATAGTAAAGTTAATAGAAAGGTTGATTTCTATCTTATGTTTTCAAAACATATGCTTGTTCAAGCTCATTAACTAGTTGATTATATTATCTCATCATTTGTTAATTAGTGGGTTAATGATATAATATATAAAATAAATAATTGTTAAAATTTGTCCTACTATAACGTAAGGTTCTTCTACAGGTCGGGCTCCGATTCATGTTAATAAAATTACTGTGACTACTATTGATCAAAATAAAATTTTATTGATGGGATAGAATTGAATTCCTCGGAATTTTCTTAAGTGATAAAAGGGTAAGATGGCTAAAATAGCAATTGATAGAACTAGTGCAATTACTCCACCTAACTTATTTGGAATTGAACGTAAAATGGCATATGCGAATAAGAAGTATCATTCAGGTTGAATGTGCACTGGAGTTACTAGTGGATTTGCTGGAATGAAATTATCAGGGTCTCCTAATAAATATGGGTTAATTAATGTAAGGAGGATAAGGGCTATAATTATTACAATGAATCCTACAATGTCCTTAAATGAGAAGTAGGGATGAAAGGGAATTTTATCGATATTAGAATTTAGTCCAATTGGGTTATTAGATCCGGTTTGGTGGAGGAATAGGAGGTGAATTAATGTTATTGCTAATACAATAAAAGGTAAAATGAAATGGAAAGTGAAGAATCGAGTAAGAGTTGCGTTATCTACAGCGAATCCTCCTCATACTCATTGTACTAAGTCAATCCCTAAATATGGGATGGCTGATAATAGATTTGTAATAACTGTTGCTCCTCAAAAAGATATTTGTCCTCAGGGTAATACATACCCTATGAATGCTGTAGCTATTACTAGGAATAAAATTAGTACTCCCACTAATCAAGTAGGGGTGAATAAGTATGATCCGTAATATATTCCTCGTCCAATATGTAAGTAAATACAAATGAAGAAAAATGATGCACCGTTGGCATGAAGCGTTCGTAATAATCATCCGTAGTTTACATCTCGACAAATGTGGTTTACACTATTGAAAGCTAAATTGATGTCTGCGGTGTAATGTATAGCTAGGAATAATCCTGTTATAATTTGAATGATTAAACATAATCCTAGTAATGAACCAAAATTTCATCAAGCGGAAATGTTTACAGGAGCTGGTAAATCTACTAAAGCATTATTTGCAATTTTAAATAAGGGGTGTTGGGTTCGTAAAGGTTTGTTCATTAGTTTATTGATCGAAGTGGTCCGTAAAATAGTTTAGTGATTTTTACTACAGCAATTAGTGTAATTAAAAGGTAATTTATTAGTAAAATTGTGATTAAATTTGTGGGGAAATTATATAGTTTATTTAGTCTTAAGCTGTTTTCAGAAATTATAATATTTGTTTGATATAGGGGTTTTATTTCTAAATTTTGGATAAAGGAAGCTGTTGATGATTTATCTAAAATTATAGATGTTATTATTATGATTGCTATAATTATAATACATATTGTGGTTAATTTTATAGATAGGGAAAATATTTCATTTGATGCTAAAGATGTTACGTAAATAAATAAAACTAATATACCTCCTAAGAAGATTAAGAAAAGAATATAAGAAAATCAAAAGGTTTTTGCTATTAGGCCGGTTAATAAACAGATTTGTAGGGTTTGGATTAAAAGTATTAGTCCTATAGCTAATGGATGGTTTATTTGAATAAAGATAAATCTTGAAATTAGTGTTGATGAATAAAGGAATAGTTGTATAATATCAGGAGATAGTTTAATTAAAATATTAATTTTGGGGATTAATGATAAAGTAGTTTCTTTTCTCTTGAAGTTTTAAAAGACTTAATCTTATTTTTGGTTTACAAGACCAATGTTTTTGTTAAACTATTAAAACTAATGATAATAAGTTTATATTGAGGATTACCTTGTTTTTTATTTTTAATAGGGATTTTTGTTTTTGTTTCTAATCGTAAGCACTTATTATCGATGCTTTTGAGTTTAGAATATATTGTTCTTAATTTATTTCTTTTATTATTTATTTTTTTAAATTTAATAGATTATAATATATTTTTTAGTATAATATTTTTAACTTTTAGAGTGTGTGAAGGTGCTTTGGGTCTTTCTATCTTGGTTTCTATAATTCGTACTCATGGGAATGATTATTTTCAATCATTTAATATTTTACAATGTTAAAATTAATTTTTATAACTTTTTTTGTTATTCCTATTTGTTTTATGGATGGGTTATTTTGAATGGTGCAAAATTTATTATTTATTATTACGTTTATTTTTATTATATTTAATTATTGTACTAATTATTTTGTTAATATTTCTTATTTTTTAGGTATTGATATTATTTCTTTTGGATTGATTTTGTTAAGATTTTGAATTTGTACGTTAATATTAACAGCTAGAGAATCTGTTAATAAGTATAGTAATTATAAAAATTTATTTTTGTTTAATGTATTAGTTTTGTTGATTTTTTTGGTACTGACTTTTAGAAGAATGAATTTGTTTATGTTTTATTTATTTTTTGAAAGTAGATTAATTCCTACTTTGTTTTTAATTTTAGGTTGAGGGTATCAACCTGAGCGTTTACAGGCGGGGGTTTATTTATTATTTTATACTCTTTTGGTTTCTTTGCCTATATTGATTGGGATTTTTTATTTGTACAATAATATAAATACTATAAATTTTTATTTATTGGGAAATTATATGTTTAATTATGATTTGTTGTATTTATGTTTAATTTTAGCCTTTTTAGTTAAGATGCCAATATTTTTAGTTCATTTATGATTACCCAAGGCTCATGTAGAAGCTCCGGTTTCAGGATCAATAATTTTAGCAGGTATTATATTGAAGTTGGGGGGTTACGGTTTATTACGAGTATTTTCTTTTTTGCAGTTTAGAGGAATTAAATATAATTATGTTTGAGTTAGAATTAGATTAGTAGGGGGAGTTTTAATTAGATTAGTGTGTTTACGTCAAACTGATTTAAAGGCTCTTATTGCCTATTCATCTGTTGCCCATATAGGGATTGTTTTAGGGGGACTTATAACTTTAACCTATTGAGGTCTTTGTGGCTCATATAGTTTAATAATTGCTCATGGATTATGTTCTTCTGGGTTGTTTTGTTTGGCTAATATTACATATGAACGGTTAGGAAGTCGAAGTTTATTAATTAATAAGGGATTGTTAAATTTTATGCCTTCTATAACATTATGGTGATTTTTATTGAGAGCATGTAATATAGCAGCTCCCCCTTCTTTGAATTTGTTAGGAGAGATTTCTTTATTAAATAGAATTATTAGTTGGTCTTGAGTTAGTATAGTTTCTTTATCCTTGTTGTCTTTTTTTAGAGCTGCTTATACTCTTTATTTATATGCTTATAGTCAACATGGTAAGGTATTTTCTGGGGTTTATTCATTTAGAGGGGGTAAAATTCGTGAATATTTATTGTTGTTTTTGCATTGATTTCCTTTGAATTTATTAATTTTAAAGAGAGATATTTGTTTATTTTGACTTTAATTTAAATAGTTTATTTTAAAATATTGATTTGTGGTGTCAATGATATGAGTTAGTCATTTTAGATCGTGAAATATTTATCTATTTGTAGAATTAGATTTTTAATTTTAATTATAATTAGAATTAATTTTTTTTTTTTTAGCTTATTCTTTTTATTAAATGATTTTGTTGTTTTTTTGGAGTGAGAGGTTGTTAGTTTAAATTCTGTCAGAATTGTAATAACTTTTTTATTTGATTGAATGAGTTTGTTATTTATATCCTTTGTGTTATTGATTGCTTCTTTAGTTATTTATTATAGAAAGGAGTATATATCAGGAGATGTAAATATTAATCGTTTTATTATATTGGTTCTTATGTTTGTTTTATCTATGATGTTATTAATTATTAGCCCAAATTTAGTTAGAATTTTATTGGGTTGAGATGGGTTAGGATTGGTTTCTTATTGTTTAGTTATTTATTTTCAGAGTGTTAAATCTTATAATGCAGGTATATTAACAGCTCTATCTAATCGAATTGGTGATGTGGCCTTTTTATTGGCTATTGCTTGAATATTAAATTATGGAAGTTGAAACTATATTTTTTATTTAGAAAGTATGAAAAATAGTTTTGAAATAGAAGTTATTGGAGCATTGATTGTATTAGCTGCTATAACTAAAAGTGCTCAAATTCCTTTTTCATCTTGGTTACCTGCTGCTATAGCTGCCCCTACCCCTGTGTCGGCTTTAGTTCATTCGTCTACTTTGGTGACTGCTGGAGTTTATCTATTAATTCGATTTAATATTTTATTGAGAGGTAGATGATTAGGTGATTTGCTGTTACTATTATCTGGGTTAACTATATTTATGGCTGGATTAGGTGCTAATTTTGAGTTTGATTTAAAGAAAATTATTGCTTTATCGACTTTAAGTCAGTTAGGGTTAATAATAAGAATTTTATCTATAGGATTTTATAAATTAGCTTTTTTTCATTTATTAACACATGCGTTGTTTAAGGCTTTGCTGTTTATATGTGCTGGTGCTATTATTCACAATATAAATAATTCTCAAGATATTCGGTTGATAGGAGGATTAGGTGTTTATATGCCATTAACTTCTGGGTGTTTTAATGTAGCTAATTTAGCTTTATGTGGGATACCTTTTTTAGCTGGGTTTTATTCTAAGGATATAATTCTTGAAGTTGTTAGTTTAAGTTATATTAATTTATTTTCTTTTTTTTTATATTTTTTTTCTACTGGTTTAACTGTTTGTTATTCTTTTCGATTGGTTTATTATTCTATAACTGGTGAATTAAATTGTGGATCTTTAAATATATTAAGAGATGAGAGTTGAGTTATACTTCGAGGAATAAGTGGTTTGTTAATTATGAGAATTATTGGAGGTAGAATTTTAAATTGATTAATTTTTCCGACTCCTTATATTGTGTGTTTACCTTTTCAATTAAAATTATTAACTTTGTTTGTTTGTATTTTAGGGGGGCTATTGGGTTATTTAATTTCAAATGTTTCTTTGTTTTATTTTAATAAATCTTTAAATAATTATTTGAGTAGTTATTATTTTGGCTCTATATGATTTATACCTTATATTTCTACTTATGGGGTTATTAATTATCCGTTGTCTTTAGGTGGGATAATTTATAAGTCTTTTGATCAAGGATGATCTGAGTTTTTAGGGGGACAAAATCTATATAATGAATTAGTTAGATATTCACAATATGTTTTTGTGATACATAATAATAATTTAAAAATTTATTTATTATTATTTGTTTTATGAATTATTTTTTTATTCTTTTTTTTCTTAATATTTTATTCAAGTAGCTTAAAATAGAGCATAACACTGAAGATGTTAGGGTAATTGTATAATTCTTGGATATAGTGAATATATTTTAGTAATTTATAAAAATAATAAAATTTTTTTTTTACAATGAAAATGTAATGTTTTTTTTAAACTATATAAACAGAAGTATAAATGGAGTTTAACCATTAAAAGATAAAAGTTAGCAGCTTTTTCTTGATCGTCATACTTCCTTAATTGGAGGATAATCTCAATTCTATCATTAACAGTGATAAGCCTCTTTTTGGCTTCAATTAATAAAAAGAATTTAATCTATTCATAACTTTTACCCAGAATAAGGGCATTGGTTGCCTAAGATTAGGTCGAAACTAATTGCAATAAATCGCTTCATATTCTAAGGTAGATTGATATTATCAATACTTTTTGAATGCAAATCAAATGTTATAATTAACTACAACCCTAGTTTGATCAGTTTAGTATTCCTTGGTTTCATTCGTGGTATAAACCTATGATTAAAATAATAATGAAGATAATAGATGTAATAGTTCATATAAAAATATCTGAGATAGAGATAATTAAAATTATAGGAAAAATTAAAGCGATTTCTACATCAAAAATTAAAAAAATAATGGTAATTAAAAAAAATCGTAGTGAAAAAGGTAGACGTGAGGAAGATTTTGGGTCAAATCCACATTCGAATGGTGAACATTTTTCTCGGTCTACTATGGTTTTTTTTGATAGGATTGATGCTAATATTATTACTACTCTAGTGATTACTATTAAAATTGAACTTATAATAACGATTGAAAGAATTATCTGTACTACTGATTAGTAGTCCTTATGATTGGAAGTCAAATATACTTATATACTATACAGATAATTAATTAACCTCCTCATCAGTAGATTGAGATATAAAGAAATAATCAAACAATATCAACGAAATGTCAGTATCATGCGGCTGCTTCGAATCCAAAATGATGAGTTTTTGAAAAATGATTGTTTAAGTGACGAATTAAACATACTAGTAGAAAGGTTGTTCCGATTAATACGTGAATTCCGTGGAATCCTGTTGCTATAAAAAATGTAGAGCCATATACCGAGTCTGCGATGGTAAAAGGGGCTTCGATATATTCGTATGCTTGTAAAATGGTGAAATAAATACCCAATAAAACTGTAAAGAATAATCCTTGTGTAGCTTGAGAATGGTTACCTTCTATTAATCTATGGTGGGCTCAAGTTACTGTTACTCCTGAAGATAGAAGAATAGCTGTATTTAATAAGGGAATTTGGAATGGATTGAATGGTTGAATTCCGGCTGGCGGCCATGAAGCTCCTAGTTCAATAGCGGGGGATAGGCTGCTGTGGAAAAATGCTCAAAAAAATGAGACAAAAAATAATACTTCCGATAAAATGAATAAGATTATTCCTCATCGAAGACCTAATGTTACTGGGAGTGTATGTAGTCCTTGAAATGTTCCTTCTCGTGATACATCTCGTCACCATTGATATACTGTTATAATAGTAATTATATTACCTAAGATAAATAATGAAATATCATATTGATGGAATCATTTAACTAATCCTGATACAGAGGTTATAGCTCCAATAGCTCCGGTTAAGGGTCATGGGCTATAATCTACTAAATGGAATGGGTGATTTGAGTGTGTTGACATTAGTTTACTTCACTAGAATATAAAGTACTTAGAACAGCGAATACATATGATTGAATAATAGCTACTGCTGATTCAAGAACTAATAGGGCGATTTGACCTACTAAAAGAAGGGATACAATTATATAAGAAAGGGAAGGTCCAGTGTTACCTAGAAGGGTTAATAATAAATGTCCTGCAATTATATTAGCTGCTAATCGTACTGCCAAGGTTCCTGGTCGAATAATATTTCTAATGGTTTCAATACATACTATAAATGGTATTAAAACTGCGGGAGTTCCTTGAGGTACTAAGTGGGCAAATATATGTTGAGTGTGATTAATTCATCCGTATAATATAAAACATAGTCATAGGGGAAGAGCTAATGTAAGGGTTAATGTTAAATGACTTGTTCTAGTGAAAATATATGGGAATAATCCTATAAAATTATTAAATAAAATTAATGAAAATAAAGAAACGAAGATAAAAGTTGATCCTGAATGTCCTGAAGGTCCTAATAATGTTTTGAATTCTTTATGTAAAGTTAAAAGAATAGAATTTCAGAAGATATGTCATCGGGATGGTATAAGTCAATAAGCTGAAGGGATTAATAATAATCCTAAAAATGTTCTTATTCAATTTAATGATAAATTTAAAATACTTGAGGATGGGTCGAATACGGAAAATAAGTTTGTTATCATTTTCAGTTAAGTGATGAAGACGAAAATTTCTTTGAAATTTGAGATTTAGGTGTTTGTGGCAATACTGAGTAATAATTTATTATACTAAACAAAATAAAAATAATTGAAAAAATAATAAATAAGCTTAATCAACCTATTGGGGCTATTTGTGGAATTAAAAAATATTGAATGATTCAATAATTTTAGTTTGACATACTAATGTTATTTAATTTAACTAATTTTTTCATTAGAAGTAAGTGCTAATTTACTATAATATGGTTTAAGAGACCAGTACTTGCTTTCAGTCATCTAATGTTATTTATGAATTAGCATTGTTAGTAATTCATTTGATGAAGTGGTTAACAGGAATGCTTTCGATTACAATAGGTATAAATCTATGATTAGCTCCACAAATTTCTGAACATTGACCATAGAATAGTCCTGGGCGGTTTATTAAAAAATTTGTTTGGTTTAGTCGGCCAGGGGTTCCATCAACTTTTACCCCTAATGCAGGAACTGTTCAAGAGTGGATTACATCTGCGGCTGTTACTAAAATTCGAATTTGTGAGTTTATAGGTAGAATTACTCGGTTATCTACATCTAATAATCGGAATCCATCAGTATTTAATTCATTCGTTGGAATTATATATGAATCAAATTCTACATTTATGAAATCTGAATATTCATAACTTCAGTATCATTGATGTCCAATAGCCTTTAAGGTTACTGATGGTTCATTGATTTCATCTAACAAGTAAAGAAGTCGTAGGGATGGTAAGGCAATGAATAATAATACAATTGCTGGAAGAATTGTTCAAATTATTTCAATAGTTTGACCATGAAGTAAATTTCGATTTGTGTAGGAATTAAAAAATAATATAACTATTAAATAACCTACAAGAGTTGTAATTATTACTAAGATTATTAAAGCATGATCATGAAAAAATGTAAGTTGTTCTATAAGAGGAGAGGCTCTGTCTTGAAGGCCAAGTGCTGCTCATGTTGTCATTGGTTTTCTAATAAAAGTGAAATACTTTATATATGGAGCTTAAATCCATTGCACTAATCTGCCATATTAGAAGTTAGTTAAGATAGGTAGTTCTGAATAACTGTGTTCAGCTGGGGGGGTATTTTGAAGTCATTCGATTGAAGAACTAAGTTGTATAGGATAAATGACTTGTCGTTGGGCAATTAGTCTTTCTCAGATAATAAATAAAAAGAATAAAATTCCCAGTAAAGAAATTGATGAACCGATTGTAGATACAACATTTCAAGTTGTATAAGCGTCTGGGTAGTCAGAATATCGTCGAGGTATTCCAGCTAACCCTAAAAAATGTTGGGGAAAGAAGGTTAAATTTACTCCAATAAATATGATAATAAATTGACTTTTTAATCATTTAGGGTTTAATACTAATCCCGTAAATAGCGGGTATCAATGTACGAATCCTGCTATAATAGCAAATACTGCTCCTATAGATAATACATAGTGAAAGTGAGCTACTACATAGTACGTATCATGAAGGATAATGTCTACTGAAGAATTGGCTAATACTACTCCAGTTAATCCTCCTACTGTAAATAAAAATACGAATCCTAATGTTCACAATATGGCTGGTGAATAGTTTAGTTGTGTACCATGAAGAGTGGCTAGTCAACTGAAAATTTTAATACCTGTTGGTACAGCAATAATTATAGTGGCTGAAGTGAAATAAGCTCGTGTATCTACATCTATACCTACAGTAAACATATGGTGAGCTCATACAATAAATCCTAGTAAACCAATTGCTATTATAGCATAAATTATTCCTAAAGAACCGAATGTTTCCTTTTTCCCTGATTCTTGACTAATAATATGAGAAATTATTCCAAATCCGGGTAAAATTAAAATGTAAACTTCAGGGTGACCAAAAAATCAAAATAAGTGTTGATATAAAATAGGGTCTCCTCCTCCAGCTGGGTCAAAAAATGAGGTATTTAAGTTTCGGTCTGTTAATAATATAGTGATGGCTCCTGCTAGCACTGGTAATGATAGTAAAAGGAGTAGTGCTGTTAATACCACTGCTCATACAAATAAAGGTATTCGGTCGAAAGTGATTCCTGTAGAACGTATATTAATTACTGTGGTAATAAAATTTACTGCCCCTAAAATAGAAGAAATTCCTGCTAAATGTAGCGAGAAAATTGCTAGATCTACTGATGCTCCTCCGTGAGCAATAATTGAGGATAGGGGAGGATAAACCGTTCAACCTGTTCCAGCCCCGTTTTCAACCATACTGCTCACTAAAAGTAATGTAAGTGAAGGGGGTAATAGTCAGAATCTTATATTATTCATTCGAGGGAATGCTATGTCAGGAGCACCTAACATTAGAGGAACTAGTCAATTACCAAATCCTCCAATTATAATAGGCATTACTATGAAGAAAATTATTACAAATGCGTGAGCGGTTACGATTACATTATAGATTTGATCATCTCCAATTAAAGCTCCTGGATGTCCTAACTCTGCTCGAACTAAGATTCTAAGAGATGTTCCTACTATTCCTGCTCATGCCCCAAAAATAAAATATAATGTTCCAATATCTTTGTGATTTGTTGAAAACAACCATTGTCGCGATTAAATGGCTGAAGTTTAGGCGATAGACTGTAAATCTATTTATAAGAATTTATTCTTTTTAATCAGGCTTTATAGTCAATAATGACATTAGACTGCAATTCTAAAGGAGTAAAAACTTACTAAGGCTTACATGTTATTTATGGGGCTATGGGCATATTAAATATTAAGGCTTAAAAGACTATACTTATATTTATAGCTTTGAAGGCTATTAGTTTATTTAACTTAAAGCCTTACTATAAAATTTATAAGAATAGGTAAATTATTGAAACTGTGATTAATCTGAAGGTGGAGATGAAGGATATAGTTAATATGGCCTTAAATGAAAAGTTATTGATAAATCTATTCATAGTTCAATTGTTTTCATAATAATTTAATATGAAGGCCGCAAAACATAAACGTAAGTAGAAAAATAGGGTAATTAATGTTATTACTGTTATAATAGTTATTAAAACATATTGGCCTTTTCTTACCATTATTTGAATAACTAATCATTTTGGTAAGAATCCGATAAATGGTGGGAGACCTCCTAAGGACAATAGATTTAGAAATAACATAAATTTTAAAATTTTTGAGTTGAAAAAAGAATTGAATATTTGATTAATATGATACATTTGGAAATTATTGAATATAAATGTTAAACTAAATGATAAGAATGAATAAAACATGAAGTAAACTAACCATATAGATTCATTGGCTTGTATTGCAGCTAGCATTCAACCTAGATGGTTGATTGATGAAAATGCTATTAGCTTTCGTAGAGAGGTTTGATTTAATCCTCCTAGAGACCCAATAATTGTTGATGTAATAATTACTACTAAAATTAAATTATTTTGGGTAATGTATGAAATTAGTATTAGCGGAGCAATTTTTTGCCAGGTTATTAGTGTTAAAGCATTTATTCAAGATAGTCCTTCTATAACATTTGGGAATCAAAAATGAAAAGGAGCAGCTCCTCTTTTTAATAGGAGAGAAGAGGTTATAATTATGTTTCTATATATTGAACTTTCTTGATAGAATGGAAAGTTATTTATGTATCTTATTACAATAGCAAATAGCAGTACGGCTGAGGCTATGGCTTGGGTAAGAAAGTACTTAAGAGAGGCTTCTGTAGACATTAAATTATTATTATTTATTAGGGGGATAAAAGATAATAAATTAATTTCTAAACCTATTCAAGCACCTAATCACGAATTAGAGGATACAGTAATTATTGTTCCTGTAATCAAAATAAGAAAGAATATAATTTTTGCTGAATTATTAAAAATTAAAAAGAAAAGGATTAGAACCTTTATAAATGGGGTATGAACCCAGTAGCTTAATTAGCTTATCTTTTTATAATGATATATTTTAGTGTATGATGCACAAAAGTTTTTGATGCTTTTAGAAATAGTTTAATTCTATTAAATATAATGAATGTAATATTATTACATAATTTACCCTATCAAGGTAACCCTTTTATCAGGCAATTCATT